TATTCCATATATTCAACGAAAAATTGAAATAGGAGGATTCTCTATAGGGATATGTACATAAGAGAGAGATTCGGTTTGGTATCTGAGTAACAATTTCTGGTCTGGGGTTTACATATACACATATATGTTGTTATAATTGAAATGCAAAAGGATTTATTATTGAAAAAAAAAATGAATACTGATTAGTCATAAATCAATTTTATTTTCTTTTGCCATTCAATGAAACAAAATTTCATTGGAGAGAAAAATTGAAGAACTTTTCACTAATTCAAAGTAAATTGTTAATGGTTCCAATTTGCCCTGAATTTTTCAGTCTGTGACCAGAAATCCATTTTTTCTACTCCCCTTAGAATTAGAAAGGATAGGGGATGCTTTTAATTTAAGCGATGTATATTTTGAGATACAATCAATCCAAGAGAATAATATAAACTAGATCCAATAAAAAATAGGAATTTCTTTTTAATGAAAAAAGTACAACGGGATTCAAGATAAAAAAAAAACAAAAAAAGAGTTAGTAATAGAATATGGATAATATTTTTCTCCATTTTGGATCGAATTTGGCGGCATGGCCAAGTGGTAAGGCGGGGGACTGCAAATCCTTTATCCCCAGTTCAAATCCGGGTGTCGCCTGAGCAACAAAAGATTTTGGACTTCTTTCTTATCCTGCCGATCTAATTCGACGAATTCTTGCGGAGCAAGAAGCAGAGGCAAAGGACTAAGTAGGCGTTTCGATACTTTATTTTTATAAGCCATAGCATAGGTTTTATAAAAGACTGTAATTTTTTTTCTAAAAACCTGGGTGTAACCCAAACAGGTATCAATAGGGATGAAGCAATTCTCACTTATTATCGGTTCGGGCCAATCATTTGATTTTTCAATTGAATCAAATAAATGGTGAGGGTCAATTCCGGGATTCAGAACTAAGGTCGGAAATCTCGGTATCCAAAGGTTACTCCGTTTTTGCTACTAGAATTGAAGAAGAGATTATATGAAAGACTATCAAGTCGCCCTTATTAAATTTAAGTAGTGTCTCGCGACTCCGTCTGGTATCAAAAGAGTAAAGAAAAAAAAAGAATGTATTAATAGTGGTGGGTTCTCCTGATTCTTTCACAGAAAGAAAGACAGTAAGCTTAGATCAAATAGGAAATAGAAGTATCTAATAGATAGTTATCTATCTTGATGGTATATTTTTATGTTTTTTGCTTAGTAAAGAAAGGTATCAAAACAAATAATAGGTCTTACTATTCTTATATGCTCCATTAGAACCATTCCTTTGATATTTCCAAGGAAAAGGCGTGTGTATCATCATATTTGTACTTAAAGCTTCCTGATTTTAGTTTTACAGAAACCTTAAAATAGAGAAACTTGTTACGAGTGTATTTATTTAATTGGTTTGGTTCATCAATAGTCTTAAGTCATAATCCCATTTTGACTCTGCGCCATTGATTCCACTATGATTATTAATTAATAATATTAGAATAATTCCTTCATAGAAATAGGGGACATAATTCACATGGATATAGTAAGTCTTGCTTGGGCTGCTTTAATGGTAGTCTTTACATTTTCCCTTTCACTTGTAGTATGGGGAAGGAGTGGACTTTAGAGCTGGGGGCACTGCTAATTGCTCAATCGAACTGTATTAATTCTTTATTGATTATTTTGCGAAGCCTTAAAAATGTCTTCAAAATTGTACTGGAATACAGTAATGAATGATTACCATAATTGTATTTCGAAACTCAAATCTACGCATGATAGGAGATTTTTTCCAACCTAATTTTTCTCCATTTTGGTGAATCAGCTCTTATCAGAATTATAGATATTACAATAAGAAAAACTAATACCTATTTTTTTTTTCTTTACTTTTACCTTTCTAAAAGAAAGTCGTTCCCCTATTACGACAATACATATTTTATTTCTATTGGAAACGAGGTGATTAGTGATTGTCCAAAGAGGTCCTAGACATAATAAAATTAGATCTTTCTTACGTTGAGCGACCCACATATCACACATTTAACATTTGTTTTAGACTCCTAGAAAATTTTTTATGCTTTTTTTGACTCATCTCATGTTTAAGCATGAAAAATAGGCAGGGTCTGCTCTACTTCTTTTAGAAATCCGAAGAAGTTACTGTATAACTTAACTCTGCGGATCATCCGTTAATTGTTCAATCAATGACTTCTTTCTTAAGATAGGAAATAAAAATAAAAGAAATAGAATTAGAGTACTACTATCTATATGTACATCTAATATATGTACATATATATTGTAATTTAATACTAAAAAATAGTATACAATACTAGCTGGTGTGGTAGAAAGAACTATATATCTAGATATATAGTTCTTTCTACCACACCAGATTAAATACTTAATAAGATACTTTTGATTCCAGCCCAATCATTTCATTTAAGACTTAGAGTTTGAATCCCTTCTTTCGTTTCTTGAATGATTGATAAGAACTAAGAATTCAAGTTTCATTCAAATTAATCATTTTGGCTGACCGTTTTTACATAGATGATAAGTAAAAAAGCCGTAGGAACTAGAATGAACAGCGCAGTAGCAATAAGTGCGAGAATATTGACTTCCATAATATAATCTTCCTTTTTTTGTTTCGCAATAACTCGGGATCTAATCCCATAGAGATGATAAATTTTACTCCTGTAAATTCAATGGGATGAATTACATCCTAATGATACTGAATCAGATCAATATTATGAATAACAATTTCTGATCTATCAAACCAATTCATCGTCGAGAATCGAATAGTATAACATGGAAAGATCTTTTATCCATACTAAATCAAAAATACCATTTTTGATTGGACCGGAAATACACATCATTGTATTTTCATTCCCTTTTTCACCTTTTCTTTTCTATAACCTATTATCTTCCTTATACAACTTTCCTACTTATACATATACATAGAATTATGTAAATAAAATTATGAGGTATCATATGACTGGTATTCTCTGAGTCATACACAGATCCAAACAGTATAAGTGAGATGGAAAAAGAAAGGATTAAGTATAAAAAAAAGAATAGTCGAACAAATGAAATTTCATTTACTAAGAAGAAGAAAGGGGCGCTGCTTGGTTGGCCTTTTCTTTTATTTTATTAGTATCCTCTTTATTGGATTGGGATTGGAACGTATACATGAAAAATTCAGTATGTAATTAAAATGAGAATGAAATAGATTGTTTTCAATTAGTATTAATAATTGAGGATACACAAAAAAAGTTGGAATTAGAAAGAATGTGCTTTAACCTGAAACCGGGTAATTAAATTATATTAAGTTCATTGTGTATCGTACAATAAACGAAGACAATATGTGTCTGTACTGCCCATATTTTATGGGCACTCCATTCCATTTCGTCAATCAAAAACAAGCGAAAAAGAAAGTGAGTATGGTATCTCTTAAACTTAAAATACTGAATATAGCAATATTACCGATTGTACCAATCCACATATGTCTCCCCTTATCTATTAGTACTGGGGAAAGAAATGGAAATTCCCGTATTTGTCTGATGATAAATGCGAAACAAAAACAAAAGAAAAAAAATCCCCCTCCCCGCACTGGGGATTCCATTTTTCTCCCCGTCTTCCCTTTCGCGAAAAATAGAGAAAGGCATTGAGAAATTCATCGGATCCTAGTTCGGGACTGACGGGGCTCGAACCCGCAGCTTCCGCCTTGACAGGGCGGTGCTCTGACCAATTGAACTACAATCCCAGCGAGGTGTATAGCATATATATTTTTCTTGTTTCATAAGTAAGAACATTCTACTTGTCATGTTGTAACGTAACAGATACACGAATGATATAGTGATATCATATCTACATAAACACGGACTTTAGTGAGAGTGATGCAGATTATTAGTAAGGAGTTCTTTTTTATTTTATTGGTAAAATAAAAATAGAAAATCAATCTTTCAATGAGATGAGAAAAAAAAATATATAGATAGAGTAAAAAAATAGACCCTTTTTCTTTATTTCTACATTTCTACGTATACCGATCAGGCATTTCTTTTTCTTTTCTGTAGGACAAATTGGTTATATTATACTCATAGAGCGGTGAATTTTTGGGCCGAGCTGGATTTGAACCAGCGTAGACGTGTCGCCAACGAATTTACAGTCCGTCCCCATTAACCGCTCGGGCATCGACCCAGGAAGAATTCATTCTAGGCTTATTGATAATCTATGATCAACTTCCTTTCGTAGTACCCTACCCCCAGGGGAAGTCGAATCCCCGTTTCCTCCTTGAAAGAGAGGTGTCCTAACCACTAGACGATGGGGGCATATCCGCCCGACCGTCATCATACTATGATGATAGTATGAACAGTTTTTTGGAATTGTCAATATAATCTAATGGTATCGCTAGATCCGAAGAGTCTTTCTATGTTATGATTCTATAAAATTAGAACATTTTTTTTTTGATGCTTCATTCATGAAGCATCCCATACTATTCGATATAACGAAAGGAAGTCTAGGATTCCTTCAGTTCAGGCAATGATTGGCCCGAAAGAAAAGGGGTATAGGGGGTAAAACCTCATTTAATTTCATTTAATTTCTTCAATTTCCACTCATTGCTTCCTTTCTCGTTCAAATAAAATATGATATATCTATCACTATCTCATACTAAGCCAGAAAATTCAAAAACGAGAAAAATTTTACCCACTTTTTTCTTCTATTATGAGTCTACTGCATATATACATATATGTAGTAGACTCATAATAGAACATGGCTAATTCATGAATTGAATAGGGCCCTTTTAACTCAGTGGTAGAGTAACGCCATGGTAAGGCGTAAGTCATCGGTTCAAATCCGATAAAGGGCTTTTTCATGAAACTCAAGTCTTAGTTTTCGTTCTTCGGCGGAGAATACAGATATTGTTGATATTAAACAAAAAAAAAAGAAAAAGGCAACCACCATTATAACGAGTTCTTATTATTATGAGTTATAGTTAAAAAGTTGAACATTTAATCATTATCATAATGACTAATTGAACT